CAACCGGAAGAGGTATGCATAAAAGTATTTGCCCCAAGGGGGAATCCTAGAATTCCATCTGTTTTCTGGGTTTGGAAAAGCGCAGATTTTCAAGAAAGGGAATCTTATGATATGCTGGGAATCTTTTATGATAATCATCCACGCCTGAAACGTATCTTAATGCCTGAAAGTTGGATAGGCTGGCCTTTACGTAAGGATTATATTGCCCCAAATTTTTATGAAATACAAGATGCTCATTGAATAATCAGAAACAAATATTCACTTCTACAACTCCAGATATTAAAAGAATATTTGGACGTTCTCTTATAGATCAAACAGAGTAATTGACGTTTCATTCATTAGGTGGGCTAAATAAATAAAAAAAAAGAATTAGAGGGTTCATTGAAATTCTCAAATTTTGAAGATACTTTTTCGGATGAGCCGAGCCAATAGGATGAAATTAAAAGAGTTCCACATCATGAACTATGTACCGCGCACATCACTTAGAAGGGCTCTAGAAAGTAACATAGGAGGAAATAAAGAAATAGAATATGAAAAAAAATATATAAGGAAATGAAAGAGGGTCATATTCTATTTGTACTGTATCTGAGATCAATCTTGGCTATTCCCGCCCTTCACCTCCCCTAGACTCTAGACTCTATTTTTTGGTCTTTCAACTAAGCAATTGTAATTTACCCTTTGGAATATGTATGAAGTAGTAACATTTTTTTTACTGGTGGAGACACGAACAAATAAAAAAAAAGTAAGAGGAAACAAAATGGAGTTCGTTTCCTTTGTATACTTTAATACACAATACCCATCGTTTCTTTTGCCTGTTTTATATACATAAAACTTAATTAAATTAGTAAGGGGTATAGCTCCGACACTTAGATGGATAAGTATGTATCATGATCTATAACTAGAATACTGAATATGTATGTCGACCCATATCAATTAATTTGTCGAATATATACTCATACAAATTACTCATGTGCCAGGAACCAGATTTGAACTGGTGACACGAGGATTTTCAGTCCTCTGCTCTACCAGCTGAGCTATCCCGACCATTCACGACGCATCATCCTCATTTTATTTTAATATAGGACTTGGGTCTATGTCAATTAAAAAACGAAAAGATATTCCAAAGTATTATCCAGGCCCTGGTAGAATTTCTTGTATCTTCAAAAAGAAAACCTTGTAAGTTTCAATACAGTACAAATAATACAAATAATGATATAGATTGTTAATTATTTTAATTTAATACATTATTCAAAGATGCTCATTTGCATTTGTACACGTATCATATATATCACACACAAGGCTTATGATGTGATAAGAAAAAAAATTTCCGCTCAGATCGGTTTGTGAATGAAATAGTAGAGTGAGAATAACTGCGAACCATAACCAATTTTGAGTCACTAACAAAATAAAATGAGAAGATAAATAATTAGGGAGGCAACCAGGTCTTTTTGGGGATAGAGGGACTTGAACCCTCACGATTTCTAAAGTCGACGGATTTTCCTCTTACTATAAATTTCATTGTTGTCGATATTGACATGTAGAATGGGACTCTATCTTTATTCTTATCCGATTAATCAATTCTAAAAAAAAAAAGATTTATCAGACTATGATGGAGTGAATGATTTGATCAATGAATATTTATTTCATTTTTCAATTTTGATTTTGAATCGATTCACAAAAATTCTTTCATTTTTCATATAAATAGATAGAAAAAAATTATAGAACCGGTTGGAGTCATCATTAATCATTTTTAATCATTTGGCGATAGTATTTCAGTAAGTATACATATGTATATAGGTTTATCTTTCATCCTTTCGGAAGTTTCGATGGAAGGATTCCTTTACGAACACAATGCAGCCAACTCCATTTGTTAGAACAGCTTCCATTGAGTCTCTGCACCTATCCTTTATTTATTCTCGCTTTCTGAAACCTTGTTTGTTTTCATAAAACGGGATTTGGCTCAGGATTGCCCATTTTTAATTCCAGGGTTTCTCTGAATTTGAAAGTTATCACTTGGTAGGTTTCCATACCAAGGCTCAATCCAATTAAGTCCGTAGCGTCTACCAATTTCGCCATATCCCCCTTTTTTTTGTGATGTGATTAGGATCACATCATGATGCCGTTTACCCTTTTTTGTTCATTTCCATTTATATTATGCTGGAACCGTTGAATTGATTAGATATCGATTCCTGTATTGAAAAGTGTTTTCTCCGATTTGATTTTTTATCTATCTTCTTTCATCTCTATTGGAGACCATACTTGGTCCAACCAGAAATTCAATATAGATATATACCACATAACATATATCTATTATAATATATTATATATATACATGTCCCAATTTCTATGATTTTCTATCATTTTTAGTGTGCAATTTTGAATACTTGAACGGTCGATTCTTTTTTTTTTTTTTTGTCTTAGGTTTCGCCTTTCCGAATGAAACCCTAGGAATGTTTCATTATGGTCTGGATTGCACTTTTCTCCTCTTATCCTTTTCTTAGGGCAGATCATAATAAAAAAAAAAAAACGACAAAGGGCAATTTAGTATTATTAATTTCAAATTTCATTAATAGCCATAACTAATCGAATGGATATAATTAATCAATTAATCATTCCGTTAATTTATATATTAATGAATATTAATGAAATTATTTCAAATTTTATAAATTCTCTATTTTCGCTTTCAAATAGATTCAAATAGATATAATAATTAATTAATTATATTAATATATTATATTATACGATTATAATATACAATAAATATACAATAAGATTCTAACTTAATTACTAGATTATATTCCTAACTTTAGGTACAAAATTCTATTTCAAATTCTAAATCTAAATAAATATCTAGAAATAAAAAACCATGTACTAAAATATTTTATTTAGAATTTATATAGTTTTATTTTTATTTTATTTTTTATATAGTAAAATATCAAAAAACAATATTAAAAAATAGTAAAGGAAATATTAAATATGGAATAGTAAAAAAATATTCGTCTCTAATTAAACAAATTAAGATATTTATTATTGATAAACATATATTTGAGAAATAGATCTAAATTAATATATCAAAATGAAATATTTTTGAAAATTAGATTTTCCATTCTTATTCGTTTCTATAGTTGAATTTTTCTACATTTATATCATATTTATTATGAAATAATTAAGAATAAACAGTTAAGATAATTAAGAATAAACAGTTAAGATCTCAGCCGCAGTAGTTTACTAAATTAGTATACGTGTACAATTTATGTTATGTGAGCCCGCTTAGCTCAGAGGTTAGAGCATCGCATTTGTAATGCGATGGTCATCGGTTCGATTCCGATAGCCGGCTTTTCTCCATTTGTTTTATTTTTTAGATAATTGAAATCTAAAGTGAAAAGCTTCTTTGCCCGTTCCTAAAGGTCGCCGAGCCCCTTCCCCTTCGATTATTTCATAGAAACTTCCAATTATTAATAAAAATTGGATTGGAGGGGTTTGGTCTCTGTAGAACAAATCAATCAAGAAAAGAGCCCTTCATTTTTTTTTTTTCGATTATTTCAAATTCTTTTTCTTTTTTATTTATATAATACAATTATATATACAATATTTCTATACAATAAGGTCTGACTATTGATACAATTCCTCTAATTATTCTTTGTAATACTTCAGTAAATTTCGCTTCATTTATCATATTTTAGTTTAGTTTTAATTTTGGTTTATGAAATTTCATAAAAAAAAAGGAGTCTTTATGTCGCGTTACAGAGGACCTCGTTTCAAAAAAATCCGCCGTCTGGGGGCTTTACCGGGGCTAACTAGTAAAAAGCCTAGAGCCGGAAGCGATCTTCGAACCCAATCGCGCCCCGGCAAAAAATCGCAATATCGTATTCGTTTAGAAGAAAAACAAAAATTGCGCTTTCATTATGGTCTTACGGAACAACAATTACTTAAATACGTTCGTATCGCCGGAAAAGCCAAAGGGTCAACAGGTCAGGTTTTACTACAACTACTTGAAATGCGTTTGGATAACATCCTTTTTCGATTGGGTATGGCTTCGACTATTCCTCAAGCCCGCCAATTAGTTAACCACAGGCATATTTTAGTTAATGGTCGTATAGTAGATATACCAAGTTATCGATGCAAACCCAGAGATATTATTACGGTGAGAGATGAAAAAAAATCTAAGACTCTGATTCAAAATTATCTTGATTCATCCCCCCCTGAGGAATTACCAAAACATTTGACTCTTCACCCATTCCAATATAAAGGATTAGTCAATCAAATAATAGATAGTAAGTGGGTCGGTTTGAAAATAAATGAATTGCTAGTTGTAGAATATTACTCTCGTCAGACTTAATCCTAACTAAAATAACACGGCAAATTTTGCCCCCCCTTTTTTCGCTTAAGTAAAGGGGCTGAGGGAAGTAAGTTAAGGGTTTTGGTCTGGGGATTTTTCTCTCATTCATGTATCTATAGATCAGTAGGGTATTTTCATTCCTTGTCCATTTTATCCAGTATTTTCGTACCACAGAAATTAGGATTAGGAATAAAGAATCCATATCAAAGAAAAGCTACAGGCTAGTTGTTGGAGTATCCATTCTTATTTGATGCATTGTGGCCAGTAACATTGATGAATTAGGTGAAGAATACGGAAAGAGAGGGATTCGAACCCTCGGTAAACAGAAGTCTACATAGCAGTTCCAATGCTACGCCTTCAACCACTCGGCCATCTCTCCTACATAATGATTATGGCTCAAAACCCGAGTGAATAGTGAGCCATTGATATTCATTTTGTATAGGTATGTACATTCCATTTTCACTCTAAAAATGGAACTCTAAAAGCATAAAAGTTTTCATCAAAGATAAATCCTCCCTCCGAGGCTGGGGATAAAGATAATTTTTTTTATGAAAAAAAAAATTGTAAAATAAAGATATATCTATTCATGTTTGCGAAGATAATGTTTCCGCCCTTTCTAATATTTATACCGGATTAAATCACTCAATTGGAACGAATCCGC